TAACTAATTGATTTCTTTTCTTTCAGTTATTCTTTTCCCCGTCCTGGTCTATTAATAACCAAACGGATTTTTCCAATGTATAAAATACAAATTCCAATGGCTTTGGCTACTATAACCTTCCCGACCACGATTTTTTTTAGGTATTTTACTACGAAATACGAAAGAAATAATCAATTTTCTTTTGCTAGGTGTCAAAAATATAGTCAATAAAAAAAAAAAAAGAAATATAAATTAAATGGATAAAGAAATAGTGGGTTACATCGTTTCTATGGTTACTTCTTAAACGGTGAGGTCTTCTCTATACACCGGAGCCTTTAACTTCATTTAATCAATGTTATTGGTAACTTGTATAGTTCACACCACACTCTTTGGCTCTACCCATGAATTATCCAGTAACAGGTCTTTCACAATGAGACCCATCTATACAGTAACGGTATTTAATTATGAAAGTTAGCTGGGGTAGCTGACCCTCGTAGTCCGTTCTTGACCGAGTGGGAACTTCATTTTTATGTTTTTTTTTGAATTTCAATAAGATTTCCTCCGCTTAATGGATAACCATTTGGTACCAATGGAGAATTGCTTCTCATCTTAAATTCAGGTGATTGGATTTGCACCAACGGAAACCATAAACTTTATACACACTAGAGGGATAGATTTGCTTATTTTTAGATAGTGAATGAAGTTCCTTCTTCCATTTTATCCTATTCATAGGTACTGATCATTCATACTGGAAAGCGGTTTTCTTGCTTTTTTTTGTGCCAGCTCATGATCTAAACGAGTCGCACATACACCCTAGTACATGTTCCTCGACGCTGAGGACATCCCCGAAGAGCGGGGGATTTCGTGACATTTCGAATTGGCTGTCTTGTATTTCTAATAAGTTGTTTAATAGTTGGCATGTTGAATCATATACATAATGGGCTGGTTTAGATTGATCCTAACCGGATGGTTATGAAATTTGTCTATTTAATAGAATAGTAAATTCGGAGATAAAATCTCAAATCACGGATTTGCACAAAATCCATTTTTTTTCATTCAACTGCTACCAGATCAACAATTCCATAAGCTTGGGCTTCTGTTGCTGACATAAAAACGTCTCTTTCCATGTCTTCAGATACAACCCATAATGGTTTGCCCGTCCTTTGTACATAAACCCTTGTGAGGGTTTCGCGTAGTTTCAGCAGTTCTTCCGCTTCCAGGATAAATTCTCCCGTTTGCGCCTCATAAAAAGAACTAGCAGGTTGATGGATCATTACCCTGATGATAGAAGGGTTCTCTATCTAGTGTGATGAAAGGAACAGAAAAGAAAGATAAAGAATAATAGGAAAAAGATAGAATTGAACAACCGTACGGGCATGCATTGCATACGGCTCTACAATCAAATTGACCCTTACTTTCCATTTAAGAAAGATAAAAATAGAATCTATGAGCCCCAGCCCAGATGGGTAAATGATCAAATTGCCACCCTTCCTTTCGTAGGAGTTCAAAAATACTATGATGGCTCCGTTGCTTTCTATTTTAAAATGGATTCTTTTTTTTGTCTTTGATTCAGCAATCCCAAAGTTTCTTTTTGATCCAACCAAAAAAGGAAAAATCTTGTTTTTTTTTTCGCACTCTTTTTTTTTATAACATAAATATCGTTAAGAGCCCTTCGGTGTGAAAACAAAAAAGTTTGTGACGCTAAATTAAACTCCCGATAGATAAGAGAAAATCGGGAATACCTTTTATCTCATACTACTCTCTCGATACATAATCGAATCTTTTTGAAAAAAAAAACCATACAAAATTTTTGCATATCGAATTCGAAGTGCCATGCTATTATTACTTAATATTCATATGGCGAAGGCATAGTTTTCTTTTTTCTCTCAAATAAAAAACCTCATTGGCGCCAAGCGTGAGGGAATGCTAGACGTTTGGTAATTTCTCCTCCAACCAGGATAAAAGATCCCATTGACGCGGCTAATCCCATGCATATTGTATGGACCTCTGGTCGCACAAATTGCATAGTATCATAAATAGCTACTCCAGGTATTACCCATCCGCCGGGAGAGTTTATAAACAAATACAGATCTTTGGTATCATCCTCGATACTGAGATATACCATAAGACCGATAAGTTGATTCGAGATCTCGCTATCAACTTCTTGGCCTAAAAAAAGTAATCTTTCTCGATAAAGTCGGTTGATTAGGGTAAAATTGTATCCCTTAGGAACCGTACATGCACCTTTTGATGCATACGGTTCAAAAAAATTGCGAAAAAAAGAATCAATGTATAGATTCCAGTCCTCTTTCTTTTTCCCTATTCTTTTTCATAACAGGTTTTTTCTAACTTCTAATGAAAGGGCTTTTTCTTCGATTTTTCAATAAAGACGAATTTTGACTTCTTTTCTTTCTTCCTTCTAATAGAAAAAAGTCAATAAACTTATCGAATTCACTTCTCATTGATGTATTCTTTCATCGAGATTCAATCCAAATCACGATGGTATTTTCTTGTTCCTGAATGGGTCTCTTTCATCTTTTTAGGTCTATGCTCTACTCCGGGTAAAGATCTGCCCGATTTGGATTTGCACATATAGGACAAATCTTCCCATCACCATTTCTTTTTGTTATGACTTTACAAATAACAAAATCATTTATGATACATGTAGTAATCATAGATATATTACCAATTGGGTTTTTTCTAAACGGAGCCTGGATACTTCATTTTTTAGTCCAACCAAAGCCAACCATAAATTATTCTAATTGATAATAGTACTATGAATCTCCCCAAAGAATGCATCTAATTGCACTTCACGCTCCAATTTTTTGATGATTCAATTTCTCTTTCTTGGGCGAAACGGAGGATATCTCGATCGGGGGAGAGAACGGGGAAATCCCATATGACCCAATATATCTGACAAGTCGCACTATACGTCAACCCAAGATGCATCTTCCTCCCCAGGACTGCGGAAAGGTACTTTTGGAACACCAATAGGCATGAATTGAAAGAAAAAAGAACTAAATACTATATTTCACTTTGATGTGGAAACGTAACAATATGGTTTTATTGTCTTTATAATATTGGCTTTATCATATTTATTTTATCCATAAATTAGAAAAATTTAGAAAGAAAGACAAAATAAATAAAGGAAAATTTTTACGAATAAGTCCTTCTAATGATAAACATTTACTCATAGAAAATGGTACCAACCCCCCATTGCGTATTGGTACTTATCGAGTATAGAATAAATCTGCTTCTCTTTGTTCCTACGAACAGAATAATTTCATTATTACAAATAGAATAGAATAAATAGTAACCTAGCCCTTCTTAGGAAATAATCCACCGAACAAGGGAGGTTCATAGGATAGTCATAGTATAGTTTTTTTCAATGCAATAAAGTTACGTAGTGTCTATTTTTCTTTGATAAAGGGGTATTTTCCATGGGTTTGCCTTGGTATCGTGTTCATACCGTTGTATTGAATGATCCCGGCCGGTTGCTTTCCGTTCATATAATGCATACAGCTCTGGTTGCTGGTTGGGCGGGCTCGATGGCTCTGTATGAATTAGCAGTTTTTGATCCTTCTGACCCTGTTCTTGATCCAATGTGGAGACAGGGTATGTTCGTTATTCCCTTCATGACTCGGTTAGGAATAACCAATTCATGGGGCGGTTGGAGTATCACAGGAGGGACTGTAACGAATCCGGGGATTTGGAGTTACGAAGGTGTAGCTGGGGCACATATTGTGTTTTCTGGCTTATGCTTTTTGGCAGCTATCTGGCATTGGGTCTATTGGGATCTAGAAATATTTTGTGATGAACGGACAGGAAAACCTTCTTTGGATTTGCCCAAGATCTTTGGAATTCATTTATTTCTCTCCGGGGTGGCTTGCTTTGGTTTTGGTGCATTTCATGTAACAGGCTTGTATGGTCCCGGAATATGGGTGTCCGATCCTTATGGACTAACGGGAAAAGTACAACCTGTAAATCCGTCGTGGGGCGTGGAAGGGTTTGATCCTTTTGTTCCGGGAGGAATAGCTTCTCATCATATTGCAGCAGGTACATTGGGCATATTAGCGGGTTTATTCCATCTTAGCGTCCGACCGCCACAACGTCTATACAAAGGATTGCGTATGGGAAATATTGAAACTGTACTTTCCAGTAGTATCGCGGCTGTCTTTTTTGCAGCTTTTGTTGTTGCTGGAACTATGTGGTATGGTTCAGCAACTACCCCCATCGAATTATTTGGCCCGACTCGCTATCAATGGGATCAGGGTTACTTCCAGCAAGAGATATATCGAAGAATTAGCGCTGGGCTAGCCGAAAATCAAAGTTTATCAGAAGCCTGGTCTAAAATTCCTGAAAAATTAGCTTTTTATGATTATATCGGCAATAATCCGGCAAAAGGAGGATTATTCAGGGCAGGCTCAATGGATAACGGAGATGGAATAGCGGTTGGATGGTTAGGACACCCTATCTTTAAAGATAAAGAAGGCCGTGAGCTTTTTGTACGTCGTATGCCTACTTTTTTTGAAACATTTCCAGTCGTTTTGGTAGACGGTGATGGAATTGTTAGAGCTGATGTTCCTTTTAGAAGGGCAGAATCGAAGTATAGTGTTGAACAAGTAGGTGTAACTGTTGAGTTCTACGGCGGTGAACTCAATGGAGTCAGTTATAGTGATCCTGCTACTGTGAAAAAATATGCTAGACGCGCTCAATTGGGTGAAATTTTTGAATTAGATCGTGCGACTTTGAAATCCGATGGTGTTTTTCGTAGCAGTCCAAGGGGTTGGTTTACTTTTGGGCATGCTTCGTTTGCTTTGCTCTTCTTCTTCGGACACATTTGGCATGGTGCTAGAACCTTGTTCAGAGATGTTTTTGCTGGTATTGACCCAGATTTGGATGCTCAAGTAGAGTTTGGAGCATTCCAAAAACTTGGGGATCCAACTACAAGAAGACAGCCAGTCTGATACAGGACTGCTTTGGTATCTTTCCCCTCTATTTTCTTTTTGGGGAGAATTTTA